TGAAATGATTGAAGTTTTTCTATTTGGAATCGTCTTAGGTCTAATTCCTATTACTTTGGCTGGATTATTCGTAACTGCATATTTACAATACAGACGCGGTGATCAGTTGGACCTTTGATTGAGTAACATCTTTTTTTTTTTGATTGACCTCCTCCTTAATCTGCAGGGGGTCAAATTCAGGTTGCAGTTCAAGTTAGTGAAGTTGTTTTATTGTGATTCGACATTACAAGAACAGAATCACGCTCTGTAGGATTTGAACCTACGACATCGGGTTTTGGAGACCCACGTTCTACCGAACTGAACTAAGAGCGCTTTCTTATGACAGCAGATACGACTGTCAAGAAAAGGATTCTTTTTGTACCCCCAATACATTTTGCATGCATTGCATATAGTATCATAAAATAAAAGATTATGTCCAATTTTCATCGATCTCAATTGACCCCTCGTTACTGGCCATAGGAAAAATAATAGGTAGGGATGACAGGATTTGAACCCGTGACATTTTGTACCCAAAACAAACGCGCTACCAAGCTGCGCTACATCCCTTTTAATTGTTGTACAGTGTCATTGTAGAGAATCCCTGTCTTGTTTTCCACATCGTTATTTCCTCTATCTATATACAATTTCTCTTGCCATTTCTTCTTTTTGGTCTCATATCTCATATAATAAAAGAATTATATACATATGAAACCTAACGTATAAAAGAATTAATATTTATCGGTAATGCTCAGGAAGAGGGGGTCATCTTTTTCTGTTTTAGGTACAAGTGGATCTCATCTACCGGATCATTGTACATATCCATTTTAGTTAGGGATTCCGCGTACAAATACAAGTGATCTTTAACTACATATGCATCTGATCATATATGTATTCCAATAAAGAAGGAGGATTTTCAATGCGAGATATAAAAACATATCTCTCCGTGGCACCCGTGCTAACTACTCTATGGTTTGGGTCTTTAGCAGGTCTATTGATAGAGATCAATCGTTTATTCCCAGATGCGTTGGTATTCCCCTTTTTTTCATTCTAGTTATTGATATGGGAATGGATGAATGAAGAAGATTAGAGATACAATAAATTCTCTGTGACCAACCCCCCCCCCTCCTTTTTTTTCAGTTCTTTAGGATAGGAAGGAAAGAGAAAGAATAAAAGTGGATTGAACCTCAGTCAAACTCGGGTTCAGGATAGAATTAATAGAGGTAGAACAGAAATAGAAATGGGGGTCTAGGGCAGGCTGTTCGAGATCATATAAGATAGTAAATGAAATGCTGGGATTAGGAATAATGAATAGTTAGAAATAATTGTATTACTTATGATTTTATTACTTTATTGATTGCAACGAAATCTTTCATAATTGGATTTCGAGTTAGCAACCTATTTTCTATTTATTTTTCGTTCCTTTCTTCTTCTTCGGTTCGGATCGAAAATAGAAGAATTGAGTGAATCCAAAGGAGGTTCATGGCCAAGGGTAAAGATGTCAGAGGAATAGTTATTTTGCAATGTACCAGTTGTGTCCGAAATGATTTCAATAAAGAATCGCGAGGCACTTCCAGATATATTACTCAAAAGAATCGACACAATACACCTAGTCGATTGGAATTGAGAAAATTCTGTCCTTATTGTTACAAGCATACGATTCATGGGGAGATAAAGAAATAGATCGAACGGAACACGTGTACCATCCTTCCAAGGAACAGGAATAAATTATATATATATAAACAAATCCAGTCCTATTTCGGTCGGATCCGAAATGAATGAAGAAATGGGATTTTAGAGATAAGGAATAAACCATGGATAAATCCAAGCGACTCTTTCGTAAATCCAAGCGATCTTTTCGTAGGCGTTTGCCCCCAATTGGATCGGGGGATCGAATTGATTATAGAAACATGAGTTTAATTAGTCAATTTATTAGTGAACAGGGAAAAATATTATCTAGACGAGTGAATAGATTGACCTTGAAACAACAACGATTAATTACTATTGCTATAAAACAAGCTCGTATTTTATCTTCGTTACCTTTTCTTAATAATGAGAAACAATTTGAGAAAACCGAGTCGATCCCTAGAACTACTGGTCCTAGAACCAGAAATAAATAGGCCTACTCCTCAATTGAATCAAAACAACTCTAATTGGAATTCAAAATCAGATTGATTGATGTTTTGTTCGAAAAAGCCGAGAGATTTGATTGTTGCGTCGTAATAGAATAAAAAAAAAAAAGAATGGGAGAAGAAGAAATCTGTTTTTTTTTGAAACGCGTTCGTTCATTCCTACTACTTATCTTATCATATTAATTTCTACTCTACCTTCCCGGAGGTCATTCTCCGGGGAACTCCGTTTAAATCATTCCGGTGAATTCCTTCCAATCTCCTTATTTGATGATCTCATTGGAAATCATGTAAAGACAATTCCTATTTGATATAGCTATTTGTGCAGGTATTTTACGATTAAGAAGCAACTGCCTCTTGTACAGATCATGTATTAATCGACTATAACTATAGGATACCCTATTCTCACGAGTTACTGCATTTATCCGAGTGATCCACAAACGACGAAAATCTCTCTTTCGCCTGCCTCTATCCCGATGAGTGGACACCAAAGCTCTCATTTTCTGTTGAGTAGTAGTTCGAGTAAGTCTTGAATGGGCCCCTCGAAAGGTTGATGCAAATAAACGAATTTTTGTTCGACGTCTCCGAGCTATATATCCTCGTCTAACTCTGGTCATTGAATCAAATTAAACTTTGATGAATAACTAATCGATTTCTTTTCTTTCAGTCATTCTTTTCCCCTCTCCTGGTTTATTAATAACAAAACGGATTCTTCCGATGTATAAAATAAAAATTCCAATGGCTTTTGCTACTATGACCTTCCCAACCACGATTTTTTATTTCTTCCAGGCATTTATTTCACCTCAAAATAAGAAATTTTACCGATATTTGGTATAAAATAAATAGGTAGTAAATGTAAATGGATAAATAAATAAATAGTGGCTTCCATCGTTTCTATGGTTACTTCTTAAACGGTGAGGCCCTCTCTATACACCGGAGCCCCTTCCCTCATTTAATCAATGTTATTGGTAACTTGTACAGTTCACACTCTTTGGCTCTACCCATGAATTATCCAGTAATAGGTCTTTTCACAATGAGATCTATTCATACAGTGACGGCATTTAATTATGAAGGTTGGCTAGGTAGCTGACCCTGTTAGTCCGTTCTTGCAAGAGTAGGAGCATAATCTTTCTGCTTCTTAAATACCATTTCCCCCGCTTAATGGATAACCATTTGCTACCAATGGAGAATTGCTTTTCATCTCAAATCGAGGTGATTGGATTTGCACCAATGGAAACCATAAATTCCATACACAATAGAGGTATATGATAGATCTTTATTTTTAGATAGTGAATGGAGTTCTTCCATTCTATCCCATTCATTGGTACTGGTCATTGAGACTGGAAAAATCGTCTCATTTGTTCTAGCTCATGATCTGAACGAGTCGCACATACACCCTAGTACATGTTCCTCGACGCTGAGGACATCCTCGAAGAGCTGGGGATTTCGTGACATTTCGGATTGGCTGTCTTGTGTTTCTAATAAGTTGTTTAATAGTTGGCATGCTGAATCGTATACAGAATGGGCTGGTTTAGATCGATCCTAACCGGATGATTATGAATTACTTCCATTTACTATTTTATTTTACCCGGGTAAGAAGATAAAAGATCAAATCACGGTTCATTCGAATTATGATTCGAAATGGAATCACGGATTTATGCGAAATCCCCGGTATTTTCGACCGCTACAAGATCAACAATGCCATGAGCTTGGGCTTCTGCTGCTGACATAAAAACATCTCTTTCCATGTCTTCGGATACAACCCATAAAGGATTGCCCGTTCTTTGTACATAAACCCTTGTGAGGGTTTCGCGGAGTTTCAGTAGTTCTTCCGCTTCCAGGATAAATTCTCCTGTGGGTGCCTCATAAAAAGAACTAGCAGGTTGGTGGATCATAACCCTGATGATATAACATAATAAACGATTCCTCTATCTCGCATGATCGGGCGAAAGGAGGGGATAAAGAATAACAAACAAGAAGAAAAAGATAGAATTGAACAACCGTACAGGCATCTTTTGTGCATTGCATACGGCTCTGCAATGGAATTTCTTTTTCCCTTCCATCAAAGAAAGAGACAAATAGAATCCATCAGACCCAGATCGTTGAATGATCCATTTACCATCCTTCCTTTCGTAGGAGTCAAAAAATACTATGATGGTTCCGTTGCTTTATATATTTATCTCGTCTGAGATTCAGCAATCCCAAAGTTTCTTTTTGATCCGATCAAATAAGGAAAAAAGAATCTTTTTTTTTTTTTCATACTCTTTCATAACATAAATATCGGAAAGAGACTTCTGGTGTGGAAGCAAAAAGGTTTGTGACGCTGAAATGGAACCCCGATACATAAGATCAAATCGGAAATAACCTTTGTTTCATACTACTATCTCGATACATAATCTCATGTTATGAAAAAACGAGAATGGTTTGCTCATATCGAACTCGAAGTGCCATGCTATTATTACTTATTATTTATATTCCATATGGCGAAGGCATAGTCTTCTTTTTCTCTCAAATAAAAAACTCATTGGCGCCAAGCGTGAGGGAATGCTAGACGTTTGGTAATTTCTCCTCCGACCAGGATGAAAGATCCCATTGAAGCGGCTAATCCCATGCATATTGTATGCACATCTGGTGGCACAAATTGCATAGTATCATAAATAGATATTCCTGGTATTACCCATCCGCCGGGAGAGTTTATAAACAAATAAAGATCCCTGGTATCATCCTCTATGCTGAGATATACCATGAGACCAACAAGTTGATTCGAGATCTCGCTATCAACCTCTTGGCCTAAAAAAAGTAATCTTTCTCGATAAAGTCGGTTGATTAGGACAAAATTGTATCCTTTAGGAACCGTACACGCACCTTTGGATGCATACGGTTCAAAAAATAAAAATTGCGAAACAAAAAAAGAATCAATGTGTCGATTCCAGCCCTTTTCTCTTTTCGTAGCAGGGTTTTTCCTAACGAAGGGGCTTTTTCTTCCATTTTTCAAGAAACATGAGTTTTGACTTGACTTGCTTCCCTAGAATTCACTGAACTTATCGAACTAACCTCTCATTGATGTATTGTTTCATCGAGATCCAAATCACGATGTAATTTTCTTGTTCCTGAATGGGCCTCTTCAATTCTTTTAGGTTTATGCTCTACTCCGGGTAAAGATCTGCCCGAATTCTATTTGCACATATAGGACAAATAATCTCAGTACCACTTCTTTTTGCTACGACTTCTTTTTTTTTTTCAATTCGTTTCATGTCTTCCGCCCAATATATGATGTATTCATCATATTACTCCATTGATTGGCAGTATGAGATCACTCATATGGTATAAAGGAATCATTTATGATACGAGTGGTAATCATACATAGATTACCAATTTGGTATTTTCTGAACGGAGCCTGTATACTTCATTTTATTGGTCCAAGCCAACCATAAATTCTTCTAATTGATAATATGGATCCCCCAATAAATTGATCTAATTGCACTTCACGCTCCGAATTATTGATGGTTCAATCAATCTTTCTTGGGTGAAAGAGAGGATATCTCCATCGGGGGAGAGAACGGGGAAATCCCATATGACCCAATATGTCTGACAAGTCGCACTATACGTCAACCCAAACTGCATCTTCCTCTCCAGGACTCCGAAAAGGTACTTTTGGAACACCAATGGGCATTAAATTAAAGAAAAAGGGGTTAAGTACTATACTTCACTTTGATGTGGAAACGTAACAACGGGTTTATTGTCTTCATAATATTGCCGTTTATCGTATTTTATCCATAGATTCGAAGGTTCATGGAGGAAGACAGAATGAATAAAGAAAAATTATTACGAATGGATCGTTTGAATGATGAACAAGTATCTATGCATTCGCTCACAAAAAATGGGACCAGCCCCCATTGCGTATTGGTACTTATTGGGTATAGAATAGATCTGCTTCTCTTTGTTCCTACGAACAGAATTGTTCAATTATTACCAACGGAACGGAATAAATATTAACCCTTGCTTCGGGATAATCCACTGAAAAGGTGAGGTCCATAGCATAGTCTTTTCCAATGCGATAAAGTTACATAGTGTCTATTTTTTCTTTGATAAAGGGGTATTTCCATGGGTTTACCTTGGTATCGTGTTCATACCGTCGTATTGAATGATCCCGGTCGGTTGCTTTCTGTCCATATAATGCATACAGCTCTAGTTTCTGGTTGGGCCGGTTCGATGGCTTTATACGAATTAGCAGTTTTTGATCCCTCTGACCCCGTTCTTGATCCAATGTGGAGACAAGGTATGTTCGTTATCCCTTTCATGACTCGTTTAGGAATAAACAATTCATGGGGTGGTTGGAGTATCACAGGAGGAACTATAACGAATCCGGGTATTTGGAGTTACGAAGGTGTGGCCGGGGCACATATTGTGTTTTCTGGCTTGTGCTTCTTAGCAGCTATCTGGCATTGGGTGTATTGGGACCTAGAAATATTCTGTGATGAACGTACGGGAAAACCCTCTTTGGATTTGCCCAAGATCTTTGGAATTCATTTATTTCTCTCAGGGGTGGCTTGCTTTGGGTTTGGCGCATTTCATGTAACAGGCTTGTATGGTCCTGGAATATGGGTGTCCGATCCTTATGGCCTAACCGGAAAAGTACAATCTGTAAATCCAGCGTGGGGCGCGGAAGGTTTTGATCCTTTTGTTCCGGGAGGAATAGCCTCTCATCATATTGCAGCGGGGACATTGGGCATATTAGCGGGTCTATTCCATCTTAGTGTCCGCCCGCCCCAACGTCTATACAAAGGATTACGTATGGGCAATATTGAAACGGTCCTTTCCAGTAGTATCGCTGCTGTCTTTTTTGCAGCTTTCGTTGTTGCTGGAACTATGTGGTATGGTTCAGCAACTACCCCGATCGAATTATTTGGTCCCACTCGTTATCAGTGGGATCAGGGATACTTCCAGCAAGAAATATATCGAAGGGTTGGTGCCGGGCTAGCCGAAAATCTGAGTTTGTCGGAAGCTTGGTCTAAAATTCCCGAAAAATTAGCTTTTTATGATTACATCGGTAATAATCCGGCGAAAGGGGGATTATTCAGAGCAGGCTCAATGGATAGCGGGGATGGAATAGCTGTTGGATGGTTAGGACACCCCATCTTTAGAGATAAAGAAGGGCATGAGCTTTTTGTACGCCGTATGCCTACTTTTTTTGAAACATTTCCAGTAGTTTTAGTAGACGGAGACGGAATTGTGAGAGCCGATGTTCCTTTTAGAAGGGCAGAATCAAAGTATAGTGTCGAACAGGTAGGTGTAACTGTTGAGTTCTATGGTGGCGAACTCAATGGAATCAGTTATAGTGATCCCGCTACTGTGAAAAAATATGCTAGACGTGCCCAATTGGGTGAAATTTTTGAATTAGATCGTGCTACTTTGAAATCCGATGGTGTTTTTCGTAGCAGTCCAAGAGGTTGGTTCACTTTTGGACATGCTACGTTTGCTTTGCTCTTCTTTTTCGGACACATTTGGCATGGCGCTAGAACCTTGTTCAGAGATGTTTTTGCTGGTATTGACCCAGATTTGGATGCTCAAGTGGAATTTGGTGCATTCCAAAAACTTGGAGATCCAACTACAAAGAGACAAGTAGTCTGATACAACATTGCTCTGGTATCTTTCGCCTCTATTTTATTTTTTTTTTTGATTTGACATAAGGGATTGGAGAAATCTTGATTTTCATCATCGCCCTTTCTTTGACTCTTGTCCTTTCTTTATCTGGGAAATGATCCCAAATGAATAGGTGTGGAAGCTATAATTGTAAACCACGATCGAATCTATGGAAGCATTGGTTTATACATTCCTGTTAGTCTCGACTTTAGGGATCATTTTTTTCGCTATCTTTTTTCGAGAACCGCCTAAGGTTCCGACTAAAAAGATGAAATGATTTTTCATTATCTCAATTGAAGTAATGAGCCCCCCAATATGGGAGGTTCATTATTTCAATTAGTCCCCGTGTTCCTCGAATGGATCTCTTAGTTGTTGAGAGGGTTGCCCAAAAGCGGTATATAAGGCGTACCCAGTAAAGCTTACAAGTGAACCAGATATGGAGATGGCGACTAGGGTTGCTGTTTCCATTATTAGATAATTTCAAGACCACGATCGATCTACGCTACGATAAGATCGTTTATTTACAACGAAATAGTATACAAAGTCAACAGATCTCAACCAATGCAATAGGATTTATGGCTACACAAACCGTTGAGGGTAGTTCTAGATCTGGGCCAAGACGAACTATTACAGGGGATTTATTGAAACCATTGAATTCGGAATATGGTAAAGTGGCTCCTGGATGGGGAACTACCCCCTTCATGGGTGTCGCAATGGCTCTATTTGCGATATTCCTATCTATTATTTTGGAGATTTATAATTCTTCCGTTTTACTGGATGGAATTTCAATGAGTTAGGTCCCATAAGAACCATGAAGTCCTAGCTTTTCAATCCAAAATGAATCACTTAGGACTCGGATTTCTAGGCCATTCTGGTAGTTCGACCGTGGAATTCCGTTGTTTCGGTATTTACGGAATATGAGTGTGTGACTTGTTATAATTGATCCTATTGATAGTACAGAGAATAGGTCTGTCATCTCGATAGAGATGGTTCTACCTCGTCGGATATTCATTCTAGTATCTGGAGCACGGAATATATGGAATAGATCAAGAAATATTTGAACTATGATTCATACCCACTATTCAGACCTCGCGACCGGACTCCAACAAATTTTCAAACAACGAGTCATAAATCGAACGATTTTTCTTCCTTCAGAATTATGCTTATTTTGACCGAAGTACCAATGTTTCTATGGATTTTTAGTCATTCCATCCATTCATTGAATAAGTGATGATCAAATGGTTCTTACTCAGAGAACCTTTGGGCTTAGCTTGGGCGCTTTATTGAATCATCGTGGTTCTAGTATGAATCTGAGGTTTCAATCGATTCATAGGGTCTCCACAAGAGAATTCCTATCAATAGTAAACAAAACATATAGTAAATCCGTATTACGCACAAACAAAAACAACAAATCCAAAATAAAATAAATAGGGGAAGAGAAGATTCAAGAGGCCTGTAACGATCAACATAAAGACGAATGAGCCAACTTGATATTTTGGCATTATCATCACAAAGAAGAGATTCCGGATTTTGGTTCCTTCGCTTCGTATCTTCAGGGACGATTGAATCAAGTGGCTAAGAAGTTTCAAACTTTCTATTACATATCCGTTGCAACCACTATTTGGGTGTTTTTGCTTGAGCCGTACGAGATGAAATTCTCATATACGGTTCTCAGAGGGGGAGTCTCTTTGGTTTACCTATCTCAATAAAGTATATGATTGGTTCGAGGAGCGTCTCGAGATTCAGGCGATTGCAGATGATATAACTAGTAAATATGTTCCTCCTCATGTCAACATATTTTATTGTCTAGGAGGGATCACACTTACTTGTTTTTTAGTACAAGTAGCTACCGGTTTTGCTATGACTTTTTACTATCGTCCGACCGTTACAGAGGCTTTTGCCTCTGTTCAATACATAATGACTGAAGCCAACTTTGGTTGGTTAATCCGATCAGTTCATCGATGGTCAGCAAGTATGATGGTGCTAATGATGATCCTACACGTATTTCGTGTGTATCTCACAGGTGGATTTAAAAAACCTCGCGAATTGACTTGGGTTACAGGTGTGATTTTGGCTGTATTGACTGCATCTTTTGGTGTAACTGGTTATTCCTTACCTCGGGACCAAATTGGTTATTGGGCAGTAAAAATCGTGACAGGCGTACCTGAAGCTATTCCTGTAATAGGATCGCCTTTGGTAGAGTTATTACGTGGAAGTGCTAGTGTCGGTCAATCCACTTTGACTCGTTTTTA